GTAATGATCCTACCAATATTGGGAGGATCATTACTTCAACTAGTCCCCGTGTTCCTCGAATGGATCTCTTAGTTGTTGAGAGGGTTGCCCAAAAGCAGTATATAAGGCGTACCCAGTAAAACTTACAAGTAAACCGGATAAAAAGATGGCAACTAGGGTTGCTGTTTCCATTATTATATAATTTTAAGACATTATACAGTTTTAAGACCACAATGGATCTATGATAAGATCATTTATTTACAACGGAATGGTATACAAAGTCAACAGATCTTACTGAATATAAAATATTATGGCTACACAAACCGTTGAGGGTAGTTCTAGATCTGGCCGCCCCAAACGAACTAATGCAGGGAGTTTATTGAAACCATTGAATTCAGAATATGGTAAAGTAGCTCCTGGGTGGGGAACTACTCCTTTGATGGGTCTCGCAATGGCTCTTTTTGCTATATTCCTATCTATTATTTTGGAGATTTATAATTCTTCCATTTTACTGGATGGAATTTCAATGAATTAGATTCACAAGAACCATTAACTAGCCTTTTCAATACAAAATGAAGCGTTTAGGTTTATGATTTTTATCCCATTCTATTTTGGTAGTTCGACCGTGGAATTTCTTTGTTTCTGTATTTCCGGAATATGAGTGTGTGACTTGGTATAATGGATCCTATGGATAGTACAGAGAATGGGTCTGTCATCTTGATAGAGATGGTTTTACTTCGTCGGATATTCATTCTAGTATCTGGAGCACGGAATATATATATGAAATAGATTACAAAGTATTAGAACTATGATTCATACTTAATAGTTAGACCTCGTGGCCGGACTTCGAAAAATTTTTTTTTTTTTCAAACTAAACTTTCGTTTAGGCTTATTTTGATCAAAGGACAAAGGTTTCTTTGGATTTTTAGTCATTATATCTATTCATTGAATAAGTGATGATCCAACGGTTCTTACTCAGGGAATTTTGGGACTTAGTTTGAAAGGGTTTTATTGAATCATCGTGGTTCTAGTATGAATCTGAGGTTTTAATCAATTCATAGGGTCTTAACAAGAGAATTCCTATCAATAATAAAGAAAACAGCAGTAAAGCCGCATTACACATAAATAACAACAAAGAAAATAGGTAAATAGAAGATTCAAGAGGCCTATAACGATCAATATATAGACGAATGAGCCGACTTGATTTTTTGGCATTATAACCACAAAGAGGAGTTTTCGGATTTTTATTCTTTCGTATCTTCATAAAAAATGAATCATAGAATTAAGAAATTTAAAACTTTCTATTACACACATCCGTTAGAACTAGTATTTGTGTGTTTCTGTTTGAGCCGTATGAGATGAAATTTTCATATACGGTTCTCCGGGGGGGAGTCTCCGTGATTTACCTATCTCAATAAAATCTATGATTGGTTCGAAGAACGTCTTGAGATTCAGGCAATTGCCGATGATATAACTAGTAAATATGTTCCTCCTCACGTCAACATATTTTATTGTCTAGGAGGAATTACGCTTACTTGTTTTTTAGTACAAGTAGCTACAGGGTTTGCTATGACTTTTTATTATCGTCCGACCGTTACAGAGGCTTTTGCTTCTGTTCAATATATAATGACTGAAGCTAATTTTGGTTGGTTAATCCGATCGGTTCATCGATGGTCGGCAAGTATGATGGTCCTAATGATGATCCTACACGTATTTCGTGTGTATCTAACCGGTGGCTTTAAAAAACCTCGCGAATTGACTTGGGTTACAGGTGTGGTTTTGGGTGTATTGACCGCATCTTTTGGTGTAACTGGTTATTCCTTACCTCGGGACCAAATTGGTTATTGGGCAGTAAAAATTGTAACAGGCGTACCAGACGCTATTCCTGTAATAGGCTCGCCCCTGGTAGAGTTATTACGCGGAAGTGCTAGTGTGGGACAATCCACTTTGACTCGTTTTTATAGTTTACACACTTTTGTATTACCTCTTCTTACTGCCGTATTTATGTTAATGCACTTCCCAATGATACGTAAGCAAGGTATTTCTGGTCCTTTATAAAGAATATATACCATCTGTAATCAATCATTTATCACTTGGGGTAGGAACAATAGTATTTCATTGCTACAAATATGGATTATTGAAAAGAATAAGACATGTATTGGGATATTTCTCTTCAACTCTACAAAAATGTATTATTTTTTTGACACTCATAGTTGAAGCGAATTTTCCGAAGATAAAATGGATTATGGGAGTGTGTGACTTGAACTATTGATCGGGCCTTGCAGATATATGCCCTTATCTATCTGCCACATTTTAATTCACAACAAAAAAATGTGTCTTTGTTCCAACCACCGCGTAAGCCCCATACAGAAGATAGGCCGGTTCGTTTGAAGAGAATCTTTTCTATGATCAGACCCGATCATGTCGTGTATGATATGAACAGGCTCCGTAAGATCCGATCCAGTAGAATAAGTGATTGGCATAATCCGGATTATGTTTTATATATTTCACTTACTAAATA